ATTGGCCCAATTCGCCGAATTAGAAGCCTTTGCGCAATTCGCTTCTGATCTAGATAAAGCTACTCAGAATCAATTGGCAAGAGGTCAGCGATTACGTGAGTTGCTCAAACAATCCCAATCTGCGCCTCTCACCGTGGAGGAACAGATAATGACTATTTATACCGGAACGAATGGTTATCTTGATTCATTAGAAATCGGACAAGTAAGGAAATTTCTCGTTGAGTTACGTACCTACTTAAAAACGAATAAACCTCAGTTCGAAGAAATCATATCTTCTACCAAAACATTCACCGAAGAAGCAGAAATCCTTTTGAAAGAAGCTATTCAGGAACAGAAGGAACGCTTTTTAGTTCAGGAACAAGTATAAAGAAATTAATCACTTGGAATCTTTAACTTTAAAATTTAAAATTAGAATACTAATAAAATAATAGAAAAAAAAAAAAACAATATATATACAAAAATAAAATATATATACAAAAATAATATAATAGAAAAATTAAATATATAATACTAATATATGATATATTATATGATATACTAATAAAATGAGAAAATACTCAATATATGGATATATGGAGAAAAATTGCGTCCAATAGGATTTGAACCTATACCAAAGATTTAGAAGACCTCTGTCCTATCCATTAGACAATGGACGCTTTTGTATTCCAATTTTTTTCTTTGCTAATTTTTTTTATAAAAAAAAAAAAAGAATACACAAGATAATTTTCCAAATTAAGAAATTATAATTGCATATTTTACCTATTATTATATATAGATTCTATTATATATAGATTCTATATAGGATATATATTATATAAATATTCTATACTATATAGAAACTATATAAACTATATAGAACTATTCTAGATAATATAATAATAGAAATTAATCTAATATTATAATATATAAATACTAAAATTACTATATTGTTTTCTATTGTTTATATTTTCTATTTTTTGTTTATATTTTATATTTTTTCGATTTTCTTTTATTTATATTAATAGAAATATAAATATAATTAATAAATAATTATTATTGGGAAATATTATTCTATATGAAAATTAAATATTATTCTATAAGATAATATTCTATAATTTAGTAATTTAGTATTTTTTTTTGTATTCATATTATTAATATTTATATTAATATTTAATATAATATTTAATAATTTAATAATATAATTATTTAATAAAATTATATAAAAAAAAGATGTAAGTTCTATTAAACATTTTAATTTTCGTTAAATTAATATATTTATTATTCCATTAAATTGGTATTATATTCCATTATTATTAATAATAAGATAGATTATATATAATAATAACTAAAAATAATAATAACTAAAATATTAAAAAAAAATATATATAATAATATAATATTAAAAAGAATATATGGATTATAGAAAGATTATCTCGAGTTTTTTGAGAGTATAGAAATCTAGAGCGGGTAGCGGGAATCGAACCCGCATCGTTAGCTTGGAAGGCTAGGGGTTATAGTCGACGTTAATTTATCATCTTTAACGTCTCTAATTCAAAACCGAACATGAAACTTTGGTTTCATTCGGCTTCTTTATGGGATATGGATAAATTTCCAGCTATAAGCTAGAAGATAAGACGGGAGTGAAAACAAATTGACCCATAACATCTATGTTAGCTTTTCGGTATTCAAAACAGGGTACTTTCTAGATGATCCCTCTAGACAAGTGGGATTCAAATTTCCCAATTAACAATTTTTCTAGTTACTTCGTTCTCTATTTCTATTTGATAGAATCCTTAGGAAAAGGGTTTTGTTTCGTTTCGACCGAGGTAAAACAAGAAGTCGATGTCTATAATAAACCAAAGTCATCGTTTAATACTTAATTTTGCTTCAATTTCGACTATATAAAACAAGGAAAACATTGAAGATTTAGTTACGATTAGAAAAAAACTTTTCTGTCTTTTTCCATAGATCCTTTACTTATACTTATTCAATTGAAAGGATTGATCTAATTAAAAAAAAAAAAAATTATGTTTCGTAATTTAATAATCCAATTTTTCAATTTCTAATTGACTGTTGGATACAAATCACGAGAATGTATATTCTTCCTCGAATTTTTCATTGAGAAGGTAAAGGATTAAATCGTTTTAAGAAATAAAGTTTTTCATCCGAATATCAGCCAAGGGATCCCTTAACTATTCAATTACTAGAACGAATCACACTTTTACCACTAAACTATACCCGCTACGATACAATTATCGTATATAATGAACTTTTTGTCGAGTAAGACAATGGAACATTTTAAATATATTTTCTTATTTTCATTTAATTAATTTGATATTTCAATTGCTATTTTATTTAATTAGTTATTTTAATTAGTTATTAAGTTAACTATTTATTTCTATTTCAATTGCTATATTTCAATTTGAAATTATTATTTATATAATTATATAAATAATAATTTCAAAATTAATAAAAAATAGAAAAAAATAATAGAAATTCTAAAAATATATAATTAAATAAATTAAAATTAATATAAATTAAATATAGATAAATTCAAATTAAATATAGAATATATTTTTAGAATAGAAAAATAAACAATAATAGAAAAATAGCCAATTTTCGAATTATATAGAATTCGAAATATATATTTAATAAATATATAATAAATAGAGAATTTGAGAGAATTCGAATTTCTATTATTATATAATTAAATAAGAAAAAAAGTAATTACGAAATAAAGTAATAAAGAGAGAGGCAAAGCCTTTTTTTTTCAAGCCTTACTTGTTGTATAATGTAACTACTTGCTATGTAATGGAACATAATAATTATCCTTATAATTATCCTTTTTTAATCGGGATAGATGGCTGAGTGGACTAAAGCGTCGGATTGCTAATCCGTTGTACGAGTTATTCGTACCGAGGGTTCGAATCCCTCTCTTTCCGGTTCCAGTGATGACTTGAATTTTTTTTTATCTTTTCTTTCAAATTTCGAAAATCTTTTTGCTTTATTTCTTATTTCAATGTTCTATTTTATTTTCTATTTAATTTCTATTTAAACTATTTAAATAAATTCAAAAATGAATAATTTGAATATTTCATTTATTAATAGTTATTTCTAATTTCGAATTTTTCTTTTTATTGAATATTTCATTTCTAGTTAAAAATTGAAATTTCAAATTTATTTATTTATATTAATATTTCTATGGCAAATTAAATTCTATTTAAAATATTAATTTAAAACAAAAAGATAAATTCAAATCGAGATCTAGAATAGATAAAGACTGGGTAAAAATAAATAACATACTAAAAAAAACATTTTAAAATCAAGAAAACCCTTAGAATTTTTATTCTATTCTTCACGTCCAGGATTACGCCCAGGATCATTAGATAAAAACCCAAAGATGAAGAGAGAAACAAAGAATATAACTACTGTGTAAACAAAGAGTTTAAGAGTAAGCATTAGAAAATCTCCACGATCTTTTTTGGTTTGGAAAAAAAAAATAGATTCTCTATTTTTATACCACATTTTCTATTTTAACACCAAGAAATGAAGTGATTTCTAGAAATAGAAATTAATTTTTCGAAATTCATTTGGAATAAGAGTCGAGTCTTTCTTATAATTTTTTTTCATAACTACAATTAGGGCGCTAATAGAATCTGGAATGAAAAAAAAGTTAAGAATGATAAAAATGGGGGTGATCCAAAATTCTCGCGTTTATACAATAACTTTAATGTTTGAATTAAGAGCTTAGAGTATAAGACTTATCTGATCTTCTCAATTACTATAATTTTTTTCTCGAATAAATCATGAATTTTTTTAGGATAGTATTAAAATCTCATCGAAAACTTACAGCAGCTTGCCAAACAAAGGCTAATAGAAAAAAGAGTAAAGGGATTACTGGCATAACATCTACGATTGGATTCAAAAAAGCGTAGGCTTCAGGCAATTTTGTGAAGAAAAAATTGCTTGAATAAAGGGCATAATTAAGACAGATACAAATTAAACTAAAACTATTAAGCATAACAAACATTTTGTTCTTGAAGATAATTGTATTTTGATTGATGACTAAGTTATTAATATGTTATTGATATAAAAATGAATCAAACAAAAGTAAGGTAGACGAAGAACCCTTCTTTATTTTTATTAAATTTATTGTGTTATTAAACTCACCCAATCAAAAATACTTCAATTCTCAATTCTCAAATCAAAAAAGAATAGAGGAAATCATATTTTTATACAATATCTTAGTTGAATTATCTATTATGAGCAATCAATTCAGTTGAATTCTATATCTACACATATGAAAATCCGAACAAGACAGTAATATATTTCCTAGATATTTGGATGGGAATTGACGAAGAACCACTATTAATATTAGTTTTTATTAGTGTTGAATAGAAATATAAATGGGGCGTAGCCAAGTGGTAAGGCAACGGGTTTTGGTCCCGATATTCGGAGGTTCGAATCCTTCCGTCCCAGATATTCTCTATAATCTATCATTCTATATAATCTATCAAAAAAAAAAAATGTCTCATCCCTTAATAACTTCGGTAACTTGAATTGCACTGCACCATATAAGATAGAATATCAAAAATTAATTTCAATGACAATTCTTTAGTCTATCTGATAAAAAAGTCTATCTGATAAATAAGATGATCTTCGAGTATTTCGATACTGATTTGAGCACTCAGTCTGAAAGAATAACAAAACAATTTCAAATTTTCCCCACATCAGTCTTTTTTATCGACTACTGCATTAATAAAATTGGATATTTTTTTAACCAATTTCCTATTTATTTAAAATCATTAATGAGTTAATCCGAATCTGAATAGGTTTTTTTTATATTATGATGATAAAAATATGTTTAAAACAAAACCTTATTAAAATAATGATATCTAGATGGAAATTTTAGAAATTGAATCTTTTTAATGATTTTGTAGGAGTCCGTGGAACTTGAATAAATGGGAGATAGGCAAATGCGTCCTAGGTACTCACTTGAAGACTTAAAAATAGCTTATTTCGTTTTTTTGTCTTATTTCTTGGAATATTCGAAAATTATCCAATAGAAATTAAGAAATTAAAATTTTGGATTTCTATGTATTGGTTGAACCGATGACTATTCAGGATTCCCTAATAAAATGAATTCCATATTAGTTCAAAACGCAAGGAATGTTATAGTAAAACTTCGTTTGAAATGATATGGTAAAAAGTAACGCGCGACTTGAAGGACATGATCAACTATGGATTCTTACATCTACCTTATTATACCCTAATAAATAATATTAATTTATTAAATAATAATTAAAAAAAAAAAATATATATAATAAATAAAAAGAAATTTTAATTTAAAATTTAATATTTAATATTAATTAAAATAATTAATATTAAAAAAATTAATATTAAAAAAGAATTAATAAAGAATAATAAATAATATTAAGAATATTAATATAATAGTTATATATAATATAGCATATAATTGGAATTTTATTGAATAATATTATATTCATAATATTATATTCATAATATTATATTCTATATATATATGTTTAATATTTAGAATATTATATAGTATAATATAGCTATAATATATATAGTAATAGGAAAGGAATGAGAGTGCTCCTAACTCGACATCATTTGTTTTGTTATATTTATACACTCGAAATTCACTTTTTGTTGGGGTATAGTGTAAATCGAAATATAAAGGATCCAATTCGAGCAAGTTTCAAATCCAAGAATAAAGTTTTTTAGAATTGACCAAATTTTTTTGATTCAAAAGTTCAAAAAGAAAGTATATGATGCAAGAATCAACCATTAATCTGATTCTTTTTTTGATAGAAAGAAATAACAAAAACTGATATGTTGCATCCAGTTTGAAAGGATTAAAGAAAGACCACTGAAGTAATGTCTAAACCCAAGGATTCAAGGGAAAAATAAAGGATCCTGGACCGGGGAAATATCGTTTTCAATTGTCTCAACAATTTGATCAGAATGAAGAATCAAAATAGATTCTAAAATAAACAAAAATAAAGGCGATTAGAGATCACTCAATCAATGAAATGCTTAAAGGATTTTCTTTGACCTATTTAAAAGTTCTCCAACTTGAGTTAAGAAAGTACAGATGATTTTTTTTTTTTTTAGAAAGATTCAAATCATAGTTTAATTGATTTTATCATTTTAATGATTTTTCTCGAGCCTAGGAGGAGAAAACTTCTTATACGTTTCCGCGGGGGGGTTATACCTCTATCCCAATGATCCGTTTATCGAATCCTTGCAATTGATTTGATGTTCAATGCCGAAAAGAAGGAAGAGATCTTTGGAAAAGTGGGTTTGTATCATTCGATAAAAAAAAACCTATTTGAATGCTCCAGGTATTCTATATTTCCTTATAATTTCCTTATAAAATATATCTATCTATTTTATATCTAAATATTGTAATATATTCTATATATATATATATATTTTTTCTATTTTTATTTGTATATTATTTTTCTATCTTTGTATAGTATTTTTTTTATTATTAAATTTTCGATTTCTATTTAATTTTAATTTAATTTGAATTTGAGTAATTTATTTAGTTTTAGTATTTTATTTTTATTGAATTTCTTTTTCTTAAATTTTATTGAAATTGAATTTCAATTAATTCTTTTGTTTTGTTTTCTTCAGTGTATATTTATTTATGAACTCAAGATATTCACATTGATATTGACAAGAATGTATCAAATAAATATAATCCCATCTGAGGTAATGGGATTTTATCTGTCGATTTATTTATACCTGTTCTATCCATTAATTTGAATTGTTTCTTCATTCAAGCGATGTGTTGTGATATAAAAGTTTTTTTTGATTGAAAATATATAGAAATTTAATGTTCTAATGAGAATTCACATTTATTTATCAAATTAGATATATTATATATATTTTATTCTATTTCTATATATTAGAATATAATATATTTATATAAAATATAAATATATAAGTATAATTATATAAGTAGAATATATATAAATCAAAAATATATAAGTAAAAAAATCTTTAAATAAAAAAAATAAAAAATATATACAATGTATACCTATATAGATACAATAGGTATTTTAAGTGAATCTTAGTAGAATACTAATATAGAATATTCATTAAGTAGATAATATAACTAAAACTAAGAAATGGAAACAATAACTAAAAGTAAGAATAAATAGGGTAATCTAAAAAATTTTTATGTTATCTATATTTTTTAATCTTTTTGTCTCTTCAGGATTTATTCGAAATTATTAATATTTTATTTATTTTAATTTCTTGTTTTAATTTTTTGCTAGTTTAATGTTTTGATTGTGTCGTGTGATTAAATCGATTGATTTTTTTTTTTCGATTTTATATTTATTTTTATTTAGTTTGATTCCGATTGTATAGACATAATCGAATTTTTTTGGAGGGGTTGCTAACTCAATGGTAGAGTACTCGGCTTTTAAGTGCGGCTAACATCTTTTATACATTTGTATGAAGAAAGGAATTCGTCCATACCATGGG